GCTAGCGTAGCTTAACACAAAGCATAGCACTGAAGATGCTAAGACGAGTCCTAAAAAACTCCGCATGCACAAAGGCATGGTCCCGACCTTATTATCAGCTTCAACTTAACTTACACATGCAAGTCTCCGCAGCCCAGTGAGTATGCCCTCAATTCCCCTCCCGGGGACGAGGAGCGGGCATCAGGCACAAAATTTAGCCCAAGACGCCTGGCCTAGCCACACCCCCAAGGGAATTCAGCAGTGATAAATATTAAGCCATAAGTGAAAACTTGACTCAGTTAGGGTTAAAAGGGCCGGTAAAACTCGTGCCAGCCACCGCGGTTAGACGAGAGGCCCTAGTTGATTTTATAACGGCGTAAAGGGTGGTTAAGGATAAACAAAAATAAAGCCAAATGGCCCTTTGGCCGTCATACGCTTCTGGGCGTCCGAAGCCCAAACACGAAAGTAGCTTTAGCAAACCAACCTGACCCCACGAAAGCTGAGAAACAAACTGGGATTAGATACCCCACTATGCTCAGCCATAAACTTAGGCATCCAACTACAATTAGATGTCCGCCAGGGTACTACGAGCATTAGCTTAAAACCCAAAGGACCTGACGGTGTCTCAGACCCCCCTAGAGGAGCCTGTTCTAGAACCGATAACCCCCGTTAAACCTCACCACTTCTAGCCACCCCAGCCTATATACCGCCGTCGTCAGCTTACCCTGTGAAGGTAATAAAAGTAAGCAAAAAGGGCACAACCCAGAACGTCAGGTCGAGGTGTAGCGCATGAAATGGAAAGAAATGGGCTACATTTTCTACAACAGAATATTACGAACATGCAACATGAAACAATGCTTGAAGGAGGATTTAGTAGTAAAAAGGAAATAGAGTGTCCCTTTGAACCCGGCTCTGAGACGCGTACACACCGCCCGTCACTCTCCCCTGTCAAAACGCATCAAAAATACTTAATAAACTAGCACTGACAAGGGGAGGCAAGTCGTAACACGGTAAGTGTACCGGAAGGTGCACTTGGATCAAACCCAGGGCGTGGCTGAGTTAGTTAAGCATCTCACTTACACCGAGAAGACATCCATGCAAGTTGGATCACCCTGAACCAAACAGCTAGCTTATCCACCAATACAACCAAATAATATAAATAAAATAGAATTGACCAAATACCAAAAACTAAACCATTCTTTTACCTGAGTATGGGAGACAGAAAAGGTTCAACCAAAGCAATAGAGACAGTACCGCAAGGGAAAGCTGAAAGAGAAATGAAATAACCCATATAAGTATTAAAAAGCAAAGACTAAACCTTGTACCTTTTGCATCATGATTTAGCCAGTAAACACAAGCAAAGAGACCTTTAGTTTGAAACCCCGAAACCAGGTGAGCTACCCCGAGACAGCCTATTAAGGGCCAACCCGTCTCTGTGGCAAAAGAGTGGGAAGAGCTCCGGGTAGAAGTGACAGACCTACCGAACCTGGTGATAGCTGGTTGCCTAAGAAATGGATAGAAGTTCAGCCTCGTGTGCCTCAAATCAAACGAGCACTAACCAAGACACTAAGAGAAAAACACGAGAGTTAGTTAAAGGGGGTACAGCCCCTTCAACAAAGGATACAACCTTACCCAGGAGGATAAAGATCATATTGTACAAAACATACTGTTCTAGTGGGCCTAAAAGCAGCCACCTAAACAGAAAGCGTTAAAGCTCAGACAGAAAAAAGTTTATTATTCTGATAAAAAATCTTACTCCCCTAAATACTATTAGGCTAATCCATGCCCCCATGGAAGAAATTATGCTAAAATGAGTAACAAGAAGGCCCGCCCTTCTCCAAGCACAAGTGTAAGCCAAACCGGACCAACCATTGGCAACTAACGAACTCAACCCAAGAGAGCAATGTGAATCACAAAAAAAACAAGAAAACCCCACAACCCAATTAATCGTTAACCCCACACTGGAGTGCTATAAAGGAAAGACTAAAAGAAAAGGAAGGAACTCGGCAAACACAAGCCTCGCCTGTTTACCAAAAACATCGCCTCCTGCAACGCAACCATGTATAGGAGGTCCAGCCTGCCCAGTGACTACAAGTTCAACGGCCGCGGTATTTTGACCGTGCAAAGGTAGCGCAATCACTTGTCTTTTAAATAGAGACCTGTATGAATGGCTAAACGAGGGCTTAACTGTCTCCCCTTTCAAGTCAGTGAAATTGATCTGCCCGTGCAGAAGCGGACATAATAATACAAGACGAGAAGACCCTTTGGAGCTTAAGGTACAAAATTTAACCACGTCAAGCAACTCTATAAAAAGCAATAAACCTTGTGGAATATGGAATTTTACCTTCGGTTGGGGCGACCACGGAGGAAAAACAAGCCTCCAAGTGGACTGGGACAAACCTCCTAAAACTAAGAGAGACATCTCTAAGCCACAGAATATCTGACCAAACATGATCCGGCCACCAAGACCGATCAACGAACCAAGTTACCCTAGGGATAACAGCGCAATCCTCTCCCAGAGTCCATATCGACGAGAGGGTTTACGACCTCGATGTTGGATCAGGACATCCTAATGGTGCAGCCGCTATTAAGGGTTCGTTTGTTCAACGATTAAAGTCCTACGTGATCTGAGTTCAGACCGGAGCAATCCAGGTCAGTTTCTATCTGTAACGCTACTTTTCCTAGTACGAAAGGATCGGAAAAGAGGGGCCCATACCTAAAGCACGCCCCACCCCTAATTTATGAAAACAAATAAATAAAGCAAAGGGAGAGCCAAAATCCCAGCTGGCCAAAATAAGGACATACTGGGGTGGCAGAGCATGGTAAATTGCGAAAGGCCTAAGCCCTTTTAGCCAGAGGTTCAAATCCTCTCCCCAGTTTATGCTAAACACCTTAATAACCCACCTAATTAACCCCCTAACCTATATCGTACCCGTCCTCCTAGCAGTAGCCTTCCTTACATTAATTGAACGAAAAGTACTAGGATATATGCAACTACGAAAAGGACCAAACGTAGTAGGGCCTTACGGACTGTTACAGCCCATTGCCGATGGGGTAAAATTATTTATTAAAGAGCCGGTCCGCCCCTCCACATCATCCCCATTCCTCTTCTTAGCCACCCCAATACTAGCACTCACCCTAGCCATAACACTATGAGCACCAATACCTATGCCCCACCCAGTAACTGATCTTAACTTAGGCATTCTATTTATCCTAGCCCTATCAAGCCTTGCAGTATATTCAATCTTAGGATCAGGTTGAGCATCAAACTCAAAATACGCATTAATCGGAGCCCTACGAGCCGTAGCCCAGACAATTTCATATGAAGTAAGTTTAGGGCTCATCCTTCTCTCAGTAATTATCTTTTCAGGAGGATATACCCTACAAACATTTAATACTACCCAAGAAAGCATTTGACTACTCATTCCCGCCTGACCTCTCGCCGCAATATGATACATCTCAACACTGGCCGAAACAAACCGAGCACCATTCGACTTAACAGAGGGAGAGTCGGAACTAGTATCTGGCTTTAACGTAGAATATGCAGGGGGGCCCTTCGCCCTATTCTTCCTAGCCGAATATGCCAATATTTTACTAATAAATACCCTATCAGCTGTACTATTTCTAGGGGCCTCACACATCCCAAACATCCCAGAACTTACAACAATTAACCTCATAACTAAAGCCGCATTACTATCAATTTTATTCCTATGAGTACGAGCCTCCTACCCACGATTCCGATATGATCAATTAATACACTTAGTCTGAAAAAACTTCCTCCCTCTAACACTCGCCTTTGTATTATGACACACCGCCCTACCTATCGCACTAGCAGGGCTCCCCCCACAACTATAAACAAGGAACTGTGCCTGAATGCCCAAGGACCACTTTGATAGAGTGATTTATAGGGGCTAAAATCCCCTCAGTTCCTAGAAAGAAGGGAATCGAACCCATACTCAAGAGATCAAAACTCTTGGTGCTTCCTCTACACCACTTTCTAAGGCGGGGTCAGCTAATTAAGCTTTCGGGCCCATACCCCGAACATGACGGTTAAAGTCCCTCCTCCGCCAATGAACCCATACGTACTTATAATTCTACTATCCAGCCTAGGACTAGGAACCACCTTAACCTTTGCTAGCTCCCACTGACTACTCGCCTGAATAGGCCTAGAAATTAACACCCTAGCAATTACCCCACTAATAGCACAACACCACCACCCCCGTGCAGTAGAAGCAACCACAAAGTACTTCCTGACCCAAGCCACCGCAGCAGCAATAATCCTATTTGCCAGCACAACAAATGCCTGAATAACAGGAGAATGAAGCATCAACGACCTATCAAATCCCATCGCCAGTACAATATTTATAGCTGCTCTAGCACTTAAAATTGGACTCGCACCAATACACTTCTGAATGCCAGAAGTACTACAAGGCCTAGACCTACTAACAGGACTAATTCTATCTACCTGACAAAAACTTGCCCCATTCGCACTAATTATTCAAACAGCCCAGACCATTGACCCCATACTATTAACTTTATTAGGAGTTATATCCACATTAGTGGGGGGATGAGGAGGACTAAACCAAACCCAATTACGAAAAATCCTAGCATACTCCTCAATTGCCCACATAGGATGAATAATTATTGTCATCCAATACGCCCCCCAATTAACCCTAGTTGCGCTAGGAACATATATCATTATAACATCCGCAGCATTCCTTACCCTCAAAATATCATTTACCACCAAAATTAGCACACTCGCAACAACCTGATCAAAAACCCCCATCCTCACATCAACCACTGCCTTAGTATTATTATCACTAGGAGGTCTCCCCCCACTTACAGGCTTCCTACCAAAATGATTAATTCTACAAGAATTAACAAAACAAGACCTCCCCCTTATTGCCACAACTATAGCCCTAGCCGCCCTAATCAGCCTATATTTTTACCTACGACTATGCTACGCAATAACACTAACCATTTCCCCTAATACAACCAACTCAACCACCCCTTGACGAACTCAAACAACCCAAACCTCCCTACCCCTAGCCCTATTTACTATAGCCGCCCTAGGACTCCTACCAATAACTCCAACCATTATAATACTAACCACCTAGGGACTTAGGATAATATTAGACCAAAAGCCTTCAAAGCTTTAAGTAGAAGTGAAAATCTTCTAGTCCCTGACTAAGACCTACAAGAGATTAACTTGCATCTCCTAATTGCAAATCAGACATTTTTATTAAACTAAGGCCTTACTAGATGGGAAGGCCTCGATCCTACAAACTCTTAGTTAACAGCTAAACGCTCAAACCAGCGAGCATCCATCTACTTTTCCCGCCGTTTAACTTAGCAAGGCGGGAAAAGCCCCGGCAGGTATCAATCTGCGTCTTTGGATTTGCAATCCAATATGTTCTTCACCACAAGGCTGTGGTAGGAAGAGGACTTAAACCTCTGTCTTCGGGGCTACAACCCGCCGCCTAAACACTCGGCCACCCTACCTGTGGCAATCACGCGCTGATTCTTTTCTACTAACCACAAAGACATTGGTACCCTTTATCTTGTATTTGGTGCCTGGGCCGGAATAGTGGGAACCGCCTTAAGCCTCCTTATCCGAGCTGAACTAAGCCAACCTGGATCGCTTTTAGGCGACGACCAAATCTACAATGTTATCGTTACTGCTCACGCCTTTGTAATAATTTTCTTTATAGTAATGCCCATCCTTATTGGTGGGTTTGGAAACTGACTCGTACCACTAATAATTGGAGCCCCCGACATAGCATTCCCACGAATAAATAATATAAGCTTCTGACTCCTGCCCCCATCATTCCTGCTTCTCCTAGCCTCTTCTGGTGTTGAGGCTGGAGCCGGAACAGGATGAACAGTATATCCACCCCTCGCAGGCAACCTAGCCCATGCAGGAGCATCAGTAGATCTAACAATCTTCTCACTACATTTAGCAGGTGTGTCATCAATTCTAGGGGCCATCAATTTTATTACCACAACCATTAATATGAAACCCCCAGCCATCTCCCAATATCAAACACCTTTATTCGTTTGATCTGTACTTGTTACCGCCGTACTACTTCTTCTATCACTACCCGTTTTAGCCGCTGGTATTACAATGCTTTTGACGGATCGAAACCTCAATACCACATTCTTTGACCCGGCAGGAGGAGGAGATCCAATTCTTTATCAACACCTATTCTGATTCTTTGGTCACCCAGAAGTTTATATTCTTATCCTCCCTGGATTTGGTATTATCTCCCATGTCGTAGCCTACTATTCAGGTAAAAAAGAACCATTCGGTTATATGGGTATGGTTTGAGCCATGATGGCTATTGGCCTTCTAGGCTTTATTGTATGAGCCCACCACATGTTCACCGTCGGGATAGACGTAGACACCCGCGCATACTTTACCTCCGCAACAATAATTATTGCCATCCCAACAGGTGTTAAAGTATTTAGCTGATTGGCCACACTCCATGGAGGATCAATTAAATGAGAAACTCCATTACTATGGGCTCTCGGGTTTATTTTCCTATTTACAGTGGGAGGACTTACAGGAATTGTACTATCTAACTCATCACTTGATATTGTACTCCATGACACATACTACGTAGTCGCACATTTCCACTACGTACTGTCAATAGGTGCTGTATTTGCCATTATAGCAGCCTTTGTACACTGATTTCCACTATTAACAGGATATACCCTACACAGCACCTGAACAAAAATTCACTTCGCCGTAATATTTATTGGAGTTAACCTCACATTCTTCCCACAACATTTCCTAGGTCTAGCGGGCATGCCACGACGATACTCCGACTACCCAGACGCTTATGCACTCTGAAATACAGTATCATCTATTGGGTCACTAATTTCTCTAGTAGCAGTAATTATATTCCTATTTATCCTATGAGAAGCCTTCGCCGCTAAACGAGAAGTAATATCTGTAGAATTAACTACAACAAACGTAGAATGACTTCACGGCTGCCCTCCTCCTTATCACACATACGAAGAACCAGCATTCGTCCAAATTCAATCAAACTAACGAGAAAGGGAGGAATTGAACCCCCATATGCTGGTTTCAAGCCAGCCACATAACCACTCTGTCACTTCCTTCTAAAGACATTAGTAAAACGTAGATTACATTACCTTGTCAAGGTAAAATCGTAGGTTAGACCCCTGCATGTCTTAAGCCTAAGGCCTAATGGCACATCCAACACAACTAGGATTCCAAGACGCGGCATCACCCGTTATAGAAGAACTTCTACACTTTCATGATCACGCACTAATAATTGTGTTCCTAATTAGCACTTTAGTACTATATATTATTATTGCAATGGTTTCAACTAAGCTCACCAACAAATATATTCTTGACTCCCAAGAAATCGAAATCGTATGAACCATTTTACCAGCCGTAATTTTAGTTTTAATTGCCCTACCCTCCTTACGCATTTTATACCTTATAGACGAAATCAACGACCCCCATCTAACAATTAAAGCGATAGGACACCAATGATACTGAAGCTACGAATACACAGACTACGAAAACTTAGGCTTCGACTCCTACATAATCCCAACTCAAGACCTCACCCCAGGACAATTCCGACTTCTAGAAGCTGATCATCGAATAGTTGTCCCAATAGAATCCCCAGTCCGAGTCCTAGTGTCCGCTGAAGATGTGTTACATTCTTGAGCCGTCCCAGCCCTAGGCGTAAAAATAGACGCGGTCCCAGGACGATTAAACCAAACCGCCTTCATCGCCTCACGCCCCGGCCTATTCTATGGGCAATGCTCTGAAATCTGCGGCGCCAACCACAGCTTTATACCAATTGTAGTAGAAGCAGTCCCACTAGAACACTTTGAAAGCTGATCCTCACTAATACTAGAAGACGCCTCGCTAGGAAGCTAAATATTGGACAAAGCATTGGCCTTTTAAGCCAAAGATTGGTGATTCCCGACCACCCTTAGTGAAATGCCACAATTGAACCCCGGCCCTTGATTCGCAATTTTAGTATTCTCCTGATTAATTTTCTTAACCATTATTCCAACTAAAATCTTAAACCACACTTCACCAAATGAACCAACCCCAGTAAGTGCTGAAAAACACAAAACTGAATCCTGAGATTGACCATGATAACAAGCTTTTTTGACCAATTTGCAAGCCCATCTTACCTAGGTATTCCACTAATTGCCATTGCAATTACACTACCCTGAATCCTCTACCCAACCCCATCATCCCGATGAGTTAATAACCGACTCATCACACTTCAAGGATGATTTATTAACCGATTTACAAATCAACTAATACTGCCCCTAAACGTAGGAGGACATAAATGAGCACTTTTATTAGCCTCCTTAATAATTTTCTTAATTACTATTAATATACTAGGCTTGCTTCCATATACCTTTACACCCACAACGCAACTATCACTCAACATAGGATTTGCTGTGCCACTCTGACTTGCTACGGTAATTATTGGAATACGAAATCAACCAACAGTTGCTCTAGGACATCTACTACCAGAAGGAACACCCATCCCCCTAATTCCAGTACTCATCATTATCGAGACAATTAGCCTATTTATCCGACCACTAGCCCTAGGAGTACGACTTACAGCTAACCTGACCGCAGGTCATCTACTGATTCAACTTATTGCTACAGCCGTGTTTGTTCTACTACCAATAATACCCACAGTGGCAATTTTAACTGCCACCGTACTCTTCCTGCTAACACTACTAGAAGTTGCAGTAGCAATAATTCAAGCCTATGTATTTGTGCTCCTTCTAAGCCTATATCTACAAGAAAACGTTTAATGGCCCACCAAGCACATGCCTACCATATAGTCGACCCAAGCCCATGACCCCTAACCGGAGCCATTGCTGCTCTGCTAATAACATCCGGCTTAGCAATCTGATTTCACTTCCACTCAACAACACTAATAACTCTCGGAATAATCCTCTTACTCCTTACAATATACCAATGATGACGTGACATTATTCGAGAAGGAACCTTCCAAGGTCATCACACCCCTCCAGTACAAAAAGGATTACGATACGGAATGATCCTATTCATTACCTCCGAGGTATTCTTCTTCCTTGGATTCTTCTGAGCCTTCTACCATTCAAGCCTAGCGCCAACACCAGAGCTTGGAGGATGCTGACCCCCAACGGGAATCATCCCACTAGACCCCTTCGAAGTCCCACTTCTTAACACCGCCGTATTATTAGCATCCGGAGTTACAGTAACATGGGCTCACCACAGCATTATAGAAGGAGAGCGAAAACAAGCAATCCAGTCCCTAGTATTAACTATTTTACTAGGATTCTATTTCACCGCCCTCCAAGCCATAGAATACTACGAAGCACCATTCACAATTGCAGATGGAGTCTACGGCTCAACATTCTTTGTAGCCACAGGATTCCATGGACTGCACGTCATCATTGGATCATCTTTCCTAGCAGTCTGTCTCCTGCGACAAATCCAATACCACTTTACATCTGAACATCACTTTGGCTTTGAAGCCGCCGCCTGATATTGACATTTTGTTGACGTAGTATGACTATTCCTCTACGTATCCATCTACTGATGAGGCTCATAATCTTTCTAGTATTAAAGCTAGTACAAGTGACTTCCAATCACACAGTCTTGGTTAAACCCCAAGGAAAGATAATGAATTTAATCATAACCGTTTTAATTATTACAGTAGCCCTATCCATAATTTTAGCAATTGTGTCTTTTTGACTTCCCCAAATAAACCCAGACGCAGAAAAATTATCCCCCTACGAATGCGGATTTGACCCCCTAGGATCTGCTCGATTACCATTCTCTTTACGCTTCTTCTTAGTAGCAATCCTATTCCTCCTCTTTGACCTAGAAATTGCCCTCCTTCTCCCCCTACCATGGGGAGATCAACTCCACAATCCCACCCAAACATTCTTTTGAGCCACAACAGTCCTAATCCTATTAACCTTGGGATTAATCTATGAATGAACCCAAGGCGGCCTAGAATGAGCGGAATAGGGAGTTAGTCCAAAACAAGACCTCTGATTTCGGCTCAGAAGATCGTGGTTTAACTCCACGACCCCCTTATGACACCCGTACATTTTAGCTTTAGCTCAGCATTTATTCTAGGATTAATAGGACTAGCATTTCACCGCACACACCTACTCTCTGCACTCTTATGCTTAGAAGGAATAATACTATCTCTATTCATTGCACTAGCCCTATGGGCCCTGCAATTCGAGTCCACAGGATTCTCCACAGCCCCCATATTACTCCTGGCCTTCTCCGCTTGTGAAGCAAGCACGGGCCTAGCACTACTAGTTGCCACAGCCCGCACCCACGGGACTGATCGCCTACAAAACCTCAACCTCCTACAATGCTAAAAGTGTTAATCCCCACAATTATGCTATTTCCAACAATCTGACTAACCTCCCCTAAATGGCTATGAACAATAACCACGGCGCACAGCCTCCTAATTGCCTTCATCAGCCTAACATGACTAAAACTAACATCAGAAGCCGGGTGAACCTCTTCCAATACATACATGGCCACAGACCCATTATCAACCCCTTTATTAGTATTAACATGCTGATTACTACCACTAATAATTCTAGCCAGCCAAAACCATATCAATCCCGAACCAATTAACCGACAACGCTCATACATTACACTTCTCGCTTCACTACAAACCTTCCTAATTATAGCATTTGGTGCCACAGAAATTATTATATTTTATATTATATTTGAAGCCACACTCATCCCAACCTTAATTATTATTACCCGATGAGGAAACCAAACCGAACGCCTAAGCGCAGGAACATACTTCCTATTCTATACCTTAGCAGGATCTCTCCCCCTACTAGTTGCTTTACTCCTCCTTCAACAATCTACAGGAACCCTATCAATATTAGTACTCCAATACTCACAACCACTACAACTCGACTCATGAGGTCACATAATCTGATGAGCAGGCTGTCTAATCGCATTCCTAGTTAAAATACCCCTGTATGGCGTCCACCTGTGACTACCAAAAGCACATGTAGAGGCCCCAGTAGCAGGATCCATAGTACTTGCAGCAGTTTTACTAAAACTAGGGGGATATGGAATAATACGTATAATAGTTATATTAGACCCCTTATCTAAAGAACTGGCCTACCCATTTATTATCTTGGCCCTCTGAGGAATTATTATAACCGGCTCAATCTGTCTACGACAGACAGACCTTAAATCACTAATCGCTTACTCATCCGTAAGCCACATGGGTTTAGTAGCAGGAGGAATCTTAATTCAAACACCATGAGGGTTCTCAGGAGCAATCATCTTAATAATTGCCCACGGACTAGTATCCTCAGCACTGTTCTGCCTAGCTAACACAGCATACGAACGAACACACAGCCGAACAATAATCCTTGCTCGAGGACTACAAGTAATTTTCCCACTAACCGCAGTTTGATGATTCATCGCCAACCTTGCTAACTTAGCACTCCCACCCCTACCCAATTTAATAGGAGAACTCATAATCATTACAACCTTATTTAACTGATCCCCATGGACAATTCTACTCACAGGGCTAGGAACATTAATTACAGCCGGCTATTCCCTGTACATATTCCTTATGTCCCAACGAGGCCCAACACCAAACCATATTACAGGACTTCAACCATTCCACACCCGAGAACACCTACTAATAACCTTACACTTAATTCCAGTCATCCTCCTAGTAACAAAGCCAGAACTCATATGAGGGTGATGCTACTGTAAGTATAGTTTAACTAAAATATTAGATTGTGATTCTAAAGACAGGAGTTAAAACCTCCTTACTCACCAAGGAAGAACTGAAAATAGTAAGTACTGCTAATCCTTACCTACCAAGGTTAAAATCCATGGCTTCCTTGCGCTTTCAAAGGATAACAGCTCATCCATTGGTCTTAGGAACCAAAAACTCTTGGTGCAAATCCAAGTGAAAGCTAAAATGGTACTAATTATACACTCATCACTCCTCCTAATCTTTTTTATCCTACTATACCCTCTATTTACCACACTAAACCCTAACCAACAAGAATCCAAAATAGCAGAAATAACCAAAACTGCTGTTAGCTCCGCATTCTTCATTAGCCTCCTTCCACTTATAATTTTCTTAAACCTAAAAACAGAAGGCATCATCACAAACTGACACTGAATAAACACTCAAACATTTGACATCAATATCAGTTTTAAATTTGACCATTATTCACTAATTTTTGTCCCAATTGCCCTATACGTTACCTGATCTATTCTAGAATTCGCGCTATGATATATACACTCAGACCCCAATATCAATCGTTTCTTCAAATATCTACTTACATTTCTAGTAGCCATAATCATTCTAGTTACAGCCAACAATATATTCCAACTATTTATTGGCTGAGAAGGGGTAGGAATTATATCATTCTTACTCATCGGATGATGACACGGACGAGCAGATGCTAACACAGCAGCCCTCCAGGCCGTCATTTATAACCGAGTAGGAGATATCGGATTAATTATAACCATAGCCTGACTTGCAATAAACTTCAACTCCTGAGAAATTCAACAAATCTTTACCTTATCCAAAGACTTTGACATGACAATTCCCCTAATAGGGCTCACCCTAGCAGCCACAGGAAAATCAGCCCAATTTGGCCTTCATCCGTGACTCCCGTCCGCTATAGAGGGTCCTACGCCAGTATCCGCCCTACTCCACTCAAGCACTATAGTTGTTGCAGGTATCTTCCTACTAATCCGCCTCCACCCACTTATAGAAAATAACCAACTAGCACTAACAATTTGCCTCTGCTTAGGAGCACTAACCTCATTATTTACAGCCACCTGCGCCCTAACCCAAAATGATATCAAAAAAATTGTAGCTTTCTCAACATCAAGCCAACTAGGATTAATAATAGTTACAATTGGGCTAAATCAACCACAACTAGCATTCCTTCACATCTGCACACACGCCTTCTTCAAAGCTATACTATTTTTATGCTCAGGGTCAATCATTCACAGCCTAAACGATGAACAAGACATCCGAAAAATAGGAGGCCTATTTAATATTATACCTGCTACCTCAACTTACTTTACAATCGGCAGCCTAGCCCTAACTGGAACCCCCTTCCTAGCAGGATTCTTTTCAAAAGATGCAATCATTGAAGCCCTAAACACCTCCTACCTAAACGCCTGAGCCCTAATCCTTACACTAATTGCTACATCATTTACCGCCGTCTACAGCTTTCGACTAGTATACTTCGTAATTATGGGAACCCCACGATTCCTACCTCTATCCCCTATTAATGAAAATAACCCACTAGTGATTAATTCCATTAAACGACTCGCCTGAGGAAGCATTATTGCAGGATTTATTATCACACACAACTTCCTACCAATAAAAACACCAACTATAACAATACCAACTACCCTTAAAATAGCAGCTCTAATAGTAACTATTACAGGCCTACTAGTGGCCATAGACTTAGCTAACATAACCAACAAACAAGTAAAAATTATCCCAGTAATATCCACACATCACTTCTCCAACATATTAGGATTTTTCCCCGCAATTATCCACCGACTCCTTCCAAAACTTAAACTCACCCTAGGACAGTCAGCTGCTACTCAACTTGATAAAACATGGCTCGAAACTATTGGACCAAAGGGCCTAGCACTAACCCAAATAGTCATAGCAAAAATTACAAATGACATTACACGAGGAATAATCAAAACCTACCTAACCATCTTCCTCCTGACCCTAATCTTGGCCACCATCCCAGTTCTCCTTTAAACCGCTCGAAGAGTCCCACGACTTAATCCACGCGTAAGCTCCAACACAACCAATAGAGTTAAAAGTAACACCCAAGCACAAATAACCAACATCCCTCCGCCAGACGAGTACATAACAGCCACACCACTAATATCACCTCGCAAAACAGAAAACTCTTTCAACCCATCTACAACAACCCAAGAACCCTCATATCAACCCCCTCAAAAAAGCCCCGCTACTAAACCTACTCCTAGTAAATAAATTAAAACATACCCCAACACAGAACGACTACCCCAGGCCTCTGGAAATGGCTCAGCAGCTAAAGCTGCTGAATAAGCAAAAACCACAAGCATTCCTCCCAAATAAATTAAAAAAAGAACCAACGATAAAAAAGAACCTCCATGACCAACTAAAACTCCACACCCAACCCCAGCTGCAACCACCAACCCAAGAGCAGCAAAATAAGGCGTAGGATTAGAAGCAACAGCAACCAAACCCACAACCAAAGCCATCAATAATAAAAACATAAAATAAGTCATTAATTCTTGCTCAGACTTTAACCGAGACCAATGACTTGAAGAACCACCGTTGTTATTCAACTACAAGAACCATTAATGGCAAGCCTACGAAAAACACACCCCCTCATTAAAATCGCTAACGACGCATTAATTGACCTACCAGCCCCATCCAATATCTCAGCATGATGAAACTTTGGATCCCTCCTAGGACTATGCTTAATTACCCAAATTTTAACTGGGTTATTCCTAGCTATACACTATACTTCTGACATCTCAACTGCATTTTCATCAGTAACCCACATCTGTCGAGACGTCAATTACGGTTGACTAATCCGTAATATACACGCAAACGGAGCATCATTCTTTTTCATCTGTATTTACATGCACATTGCCCGAGGCCTATACTATGGATCTTACCTATACAAAGAAACCTGAAATATTGGTGTAATTCTTCTATTATTAGTTATAATAACAGCTTTCGTTGGCTATGTACTCCCATGAGGCCAAATATCCTTCTGAGGTGCTACAGTAATTACAAATCTATTGTCTGCCGTGCCCTACATAGGAGACATATTAGTTCAATGAATTTGAGGCGGTTTCTCAGTAGACAACGCAACACTGACACGATTCTTCGCATTCCACTTCCTACTACCATTTATCGTCGCCGCCGCAACCATCCTTCATCTCCTGTTTCTTCACGAAACAGGATCAAACAACCCAATCGGACTAAACTCAGACGCAGACAAAATCTCTTTCCACCCGTACTTTACATATAAAGATCTCCTTGGATTCGTAATTATACTACTAGCCCTCACACTCCTAGCATTATTCTCCCCTAACCTGTTAGGGGACCCAGAAAACTTCACCCCTGCAAACCCGCTAGTTACTCCCCCACATATTAAACCAGAATGATACTTTCTATTCGCCTACGCCATCCTACGATCAATTCCAAACAAACTAGGTGGCGTTCTTGCACTACTATTCTCAATCCTTGTACTAATGGTGGTACCACTTCTACACACCTCAAAACAACGAGGATTAACATTCCGCCCTATCACCCAATTCCTATTCTGAACCTTAGTAGCAGACATAGCCATCCTAACATGAATCGGGGGTATACCAGTAGAACACCCATTCATCATCATTGGACAAATTGCATCCGTACTATACTTTGCACTATTCCTTATTTTCATCCCCCTAGCAGGGTGAATAGAAAATAAAGCACTAGAATGAGCCTGCCCTAGTAGCTTAGTCTAAAAGCATCGGTCTTGTAATCCGAAGATCGGAGGTTAAACTCCTCCCTAGCGCCCAGAAAAGAGAGATTTTAACTCCCACCCCTGGCTCCCAAAGCCAGAATTCTAAACTAAACTATTTTCTGGGGTATAATCCACCCCTTTATGGTTTAATACATAATATGCTTGATTTTACATTGATGTGTTAATTCATCTATGTATTATCACCAGCTCATTATTTTAACCATAAAGCAAGTACTAATTATTAAGCTATACATAAAGCATGTTATTAAGACTCAGAAATACTATTATTTTGACCCGGGAAATAGATTTACTCCCCAAAAATTTGACCTCAAATTTTTCCTTGAATAATTTAACTATGATTTCAGTCGAACATATTAATGTAGTAAGAGACCACCAACCAGTTTATATAAAGGCATATCCTGCATGATAGAATCAGGGACACTAATTGTGGGGGTCGCACAATATGAACTATTACTGGCATCTGGTTCCTATTTCAGGAACATAACTGTAATACTCCCCCATTCGGATAATTATACTGGCATCTGATTAATGGTGTAGTACATATGTCTCGTTACCCACCATGCCGGGCGTTCTTTTATATGCATAACGTATCTTTTTTCTGGTTTCCTTTCATCTGGCATCTCACAGTGCAAATTCAAATGTTAATTTAAGGTAGAACATATTTTCCTGCATGAGTAATATAAGTGAATTATTATAAGACATAACTTAAGAATTACATACCTCTAAATCAGGTGCATAACATATCTATCTCTTATTCAACTATACTTACTATATGCCCCCTTTGGTTTTTGCGCGACAAACCCCCCTACCCCCCTACGCTCAGTGAATCCTGCTTTCCTTGTCAAACCCCTAAACCAAGGAGGACTCGAGAACGTATAGGCCAACGAGTTGAGATATGAATTGGCATCCCATTATATATATATATATATATATATATATGCATCAATTTTTATATTTTTTACCAATTTACATTAACCTAACAAACCCTGTTAAAAATTCGTAAAAATTTCCCGACACTAAGTATTCTAATATTATAGACCA